AGTTGCAATGGCTCTATTTGCAATATTTCTATCTATTATTTTAGAAATTTATAATTCATCTGTTTTACTGGATGGAATTTCAATGAATTAGTTCATAAAAACTAGGAAGTCCTAGTTTTTCAATAAAAAAATAGTATTTTACTTATACTTACTTAATGCTTAAAATACTTAATACTTCAACTTAATATTACCTAAGACTTGGATTTCATTCTGGTAGTTTGATCGTGAAATTTATTTGTTTCGATATTTCATTTCCGGAATATGAGCGTGTGACTTGTTATAATTGATCCTATTGATAATACAGAGAATGGACCTGTCATCTCTATCAAGATGATTCTACCTCGTCAGATATTTATTATAGTCTCTGAAGCACGGACTATATAGAATAGATCAAGAAAAGAAATATTTGAACTATGATTCATACCTATTATTCAGACCTCGCAACCGGATTAAAAAAAAATGGAAATAGGTCTTTTATAAATAAAACAATTTTTTCTTTCATACTTCTTTTGACCAAAATAAACCTCTTTCTCTATATTTTGTTGAGTTATTACATTCATTGAAGAAGTGATGATCAAATGGTTTTTACTCAGAAAACCTTTGAGTTTAGTTTTGGCTTTCTTAAATCATCGTGGTTCTAGTATGAATCTGAGGTTTCAATTGATTCATAGGGTCTCAACAAGAGAATTCCTATCAAACAAACAAAAAAAAAAAATAGGGAAGAGAAGATTCAAGAGGCCTGTCACGATTAACATAAAGAAAGATGGATGAGCCAACTTGAGATTTTATTTCTTAGCATTATCATCACAAAGAAGAGATTCCGGATTTTTCTTACTTCGTATCTTTGGGTCAAATCGAGTCAAGCGGCTAAGCCACAAGAAGTTTGAAACTCTCTATTCCATATCCGTTGAACCCAGTATTTGTGTGTTTCGGTTTGAGCCGTACGAGATGAAATTCTCATATACGGCTCTCAGAGGGGGAGTCTTTCTTGGGTTACCTATCTCAATAAAGTATATGATTGGTTCGAGGAACGTCTCGAGATTCAAGCGATTGCAGATGATATAACTAGTAAATATGTTCCTCCTCATGTCAACATATTTTATTGTCTAGGGGGGGTTACGCTTACTTGTTTTTTAGTACAAGTAGCTACGGGTTTTGCTATGACCTTTTACTATCGTCCAACTGTTACAGAGGCTTTTTCCTCTGTTCAATACATAATGACTGAGGCCAACTTTGGTTGGTTAATTCGATCAGTTCATCGATGGTCAGCAAGTATGATGGTTCTAATGATGATCTTGCACGTATTTCGTGTGTATCTTACAGGTGGTTTTAAAAAACCCCGCGAATTAACTTGGGTTACAGGGGTGGTTCTCGCTGTATTGACCGCATCTTTTGGCGTAACTGGTTATTCCTTACCTCGGGACCAAATTGGCTATTGGGCAGTAAAAATTGTAACAGGCGTGCCTGAAGCTATTCCTATAATAGGATCACCCTTGGTAGAATTATTACGTGGAAGTGCTAGTGTGGGCCAGTCTACTTTGACTCGTTTTTATAGTTTACATACTTTTGTATTGCCTCTTCTTACTGCCGTATTTATGTTAATGCACTTTCCAATGATACGTAAGCAAGGTATTTCGGGTCCTTTATAGAGAAGGCAGATCATAGATATTTGTAATTTATCATATCGGGGAGGAACAAGAGTCTTTCATTGCTACAAATATGGATTATTTAAAAATAAGGCATGTTATTTGGATACTTCTATTCAACTCTGAAGTATTGTTTATTTGATACGAATCAAATAGTTGAAGTATATTTTTCTAAAAGAGGATGGATTATGGGAGTGTGTGACTTGAACTATTGATTGGTCCATGCAGATATATGATTTTATCCGCCACGTTGGAATTCACAACCTAACGTGTCTCCGCATCCAACCATCACGTCAGTCCCTTATATGTAGCATAGGATAGGCCGGTTCACTTGAGGAGAATATTTTCTATGATCATACCCGAATCATGTCATGCATGAACAGGCTCCGTAAGATCCCTAGACTAGAATGATCCAATGTTCTATTTATTCCACTTTTTTTGATTTTTCTTTTTTTTTTTTAGTAATTTTCTTATAATTAATTTATAGTATTAATATTTCGTATTAATTTGATAGTAATCTTAGTAAGTTTTTTATAGTATGTAGATGCATTCATTTCCTCTGCATCGACCCTGAATCTATGATACTATTGGAGTTAAATAGGGGATCTAAAGAAGAACAGGGGCTAGACTTTATTAGTAACAAGTAAAAATTTTGTATTTTTGTATGTAATATGTAATACAATCGAGATGTTGTGGGGATAAATACCAACCAAAAGACATGAGACAATCCAAAAAGCACTTGATCATGATCAAATTTGTAAGCCTACTTGGATATTGAGCATTTCCTTGTTGCCAGAACTGAATTCTTTGCAATTAATAATGAATCGTTGAAACTCGGGGAAATGGAATTTTATAAATCTTTTCTTACATAGAGTCATTCTACATTATATATGTAGATATATATGAAATATAGATCTTCTATGGACCTATTTATGTTCTATGGATCTATTTCTGTGATTCTTTTGATTCTTGCTCGAGCCGGATGATAAAAAATTATCATGTCCGGTTCCTTTGGGGGATGGATCCACAAGAATTCACCTATCCAAATAACAAAGAAACCTGATTTGAATGATCCTGTATTAAGAGCTAAATTGGCTAAAGGGATGGGACATAATTATTATGGAGAACCTGCATGGCCCAATGATCTTTTATATATTTTTCCAGTAGTAATTCTAGGCACTATTGCATGTAATGTGGGTTTAGCAGTTCTAGAGCCGTCAATGATCGGTGAACCAGCGGATCCGTTTGCAACTCCGTTGGAAATATTACCCGAATGGTACTTCTTTCCCGTATTTCAAATACTTCGCACAGTACCCAATAAGTTATTGGGTGTTCTTTTAATGGTTTCAGTACCAATAGGATTATTGACAGTACCTTTTTTAGAGAATGTCAATAAATTCCAAAATCCATTTCGTCGTCCAGTAGCTACAACAGTCTTTTTGATCGGTACCGCAGTAGCTCTTTGGTTAGGTATTGGAGCAACTTTACCTATTGAGAAATCCCTAACTTTAGGTCTTTTTCAAATTGATTAAACCGTGAAATACCACGACATAGGTATCTAAGGAAGATCCCCTTCTGGATCTTCCCTAGATACATCAATCTTATTATGATCTATTCTGAAAATATATGGACCGTGTCGGAGATTAAAAACTTATTCTATTCTTTATTTATTTCTAAAAACTAAAAAAAGAAAAAATTCCAATGGATTTAAAATGAAAACTTTTTCTTAGGTAAATTGATTGCAAAATGCTTCTGTAGAGTGCCCAATATCTGTTTTACATCTTCTATTCGAAAATATTTTATTTTCATAAGATCTTCTTGACTGTTACTCAAAAGGTCCAATAATGTATGTATATTGGACCTTTTGAGACAATTATAGGTCCTGGAAGACAATTCTGATTGGTCAATAAAAATACATGTCAATGGAATTTCTTTTTTGTTTTTCTTGAGATTAGTGAATCTGTCTTGAAAGGAAAAAAGGGGCAGATTCCATCTGTTTTCATTTTCCTCGAAATTCATGCCCTCTTCCTCTGCATGTAGAAAAGGAATCAATAAATCAATCAAATTACGAGAAGCCTCATAAAGTGCTTCTTTAGGAGTTAAACTTCCATTCGTCCATATTTCTAGAAAGAGTATCTCTTGTTTTTCATCCCCATTCCCATAAGAATGAATACTATGATTCGCATTTCGAACAGGCATAGATACAATATCTATAGGATAACTTCCATCGTGAGAGTCGTTTGTGGATTTCATATGATATCCGCGATCTCTCTTGATTTGTAATTCAATATACAAATCAATTGATTCTGTCAGGTTAGCTATATGCTGTGTCGTATCAACTATTTCTACAGAAGGTGGTGAGATGATATCTTGAGCTGTTATGTATTTTGGACCCCTGACGCAAATGGATGCGTCCCTAACTCCATAGAGATTACTTCTCAATACAATCTCTTTCAAATTTATTAAAATCTCATGTACTGATTCTTCAATACCTGCTATTGTAGAATATTCATGCAGCACATTTTCAGATGTTGCACGTGTGATACATGTTCCTTCTATTTCTCCAAGTAAAGCCCTTCGCATGGCAATACCTATGGTATCGGCTTGACCTTTCATAAGCGGGGACAAAACGAAACGACCATAATAAAGACGCTTGCTGTCTACTCTTGATTCAACACATTTCCACTGTAGTGTTCGAGTGGATCCTGCTACTTCTTCTCGAACCATACTCTTATTTTTCTTTTATTTATGATTATTGGATTAGATCATTGAATCATTTATTTCTCTTGGAATCTCTTGAATTCTTATTTCTACACACGTCTTTTTTTAGGGGGGCGACATCCATTATGCGGCATGGGTGTTACATCACGTACGAAACTTAATAGCATCCCATTTCTACGAATGGCTCGTAATGCCGCATCTCTTCCGAGACCTGGACCCTTTATCATAACTTCTGCTCGTTGCATACCCTGATCAACTAATGTACGAATAGCATTAAATGCCGCGGCTTGAGCAGCATAGGGTGTTCCCTTTCTTGTACCTCTGAATCCAGAAGTACCTGCGGAAGCCCAAGAAACCACCCGACCTCGTACGTCTGTAACAGTTACAATAGTATTGTTGAAACTTGCTTGAACATGAATAACTCCTTTTGGTATTCTACGTTCACTCTTATTTGAACCAATACGTGCATTCTTACGTAAACCAATTTTTGATATAGGTTTTGTCATATTTTATTAGATCATATTCATAAGAATAAAATAAAAAGAAAGAAGAATCAGAAATCTACATAAAGATACAGATAAAGGAATATCCATTTCATATGAAAACAAATTCTTTTTACATGTACATGTTACATGTACATGAGTTTTTCTTTTAAAAAGTTCTTGATTTAAAACTTGAGAAGGATTACCCCTGTCTCTGTTTATGTCTCGGATTGGAACAAATGACTCTAATTCGTCCCCGCCTACGAATCAAGCGACATTTTTCACAAATTTTACGAACAGAAGCCCTTATTTTCATATTTATTATTCCTTACTTTCATTCTGAATCTATTTTTTTTTTTGAAAAAAAAATCAGTTTATTGCATTTTTGAACTTCGAATTATATCCCTACGAAAAGGATGTTTAAAAGAATGATCTAATCGTTCGAATCTTTTTTGCGAAGTCTATAAATTATACGTCCCCTGGTTGAATCATAACGACTCATTTCAATTTTGACTCTATCTCCGGGTAGTATACGTATAAAACTGCGCCGGATTCTTCCTGAAATATAACCTAGAATTAGATCTTCATTATCTAACTGAACTCGGAACATACCGTTGGGAAGTGATTCAGTAATTAAACCCTCATGAATTAATTTTTGTTCTTTCATTCCAGGGAACCCCCTTTAAGTATCAACTAATAGAGGAAGAGTTCTATAATTCACTTCTCCTCTCTATTTTACAAATAGTAAGTTCGAGAGAAAATTAGGGTATTCAGGAGAATCACCATATATAACACAAAATTTCTCCTCCAATTTTTTCTAGTCGAGCTTCTCGATCTGTCATTATACCTCGAGAAGTAGAAAGAATTACAATTCCCATTCCGCCTAAAATCTTAGGAATTCGTTGATAGTTGGAATAGATTCGTAGACCGGGTCGGCTGATACGTTTTAAAATTATTTTATTTCCTTTCCTAGTCTTTCTATGTCGTAAGGTTAAAACCAAGAATTTTTTTTGACTTTCTTGATGTTTTCGAACATTTTCAATAAAACCTTCTCGTAAAAGTATTTTCACAATGTTTTTAGTGATATTAGTAGATACTATTTGAACTCTTCCCTTTTGATCTATGTCAGCATTTCTTATAGAAGTTAATATATCGGCAATAATGTCCCTACCCATGACGAACTATAGTTATTGGTGCCTCCTAATTTTGATATAATCAACATGCTTCTTTTTTGTTTTATTTTTTATTGAATTTTTTTTTTGAAATTCTTAAATTATAAAAAATTATTAGAAATTTAAAGTATATGCATGAGACACAATCTATTCTATCTATGTCTATTAATCGGATTTCTTTCAGATATTTGAATATTATAAATATTCCATATGATAGATTATAGATATAGAATAGATTCTATATTCTATATCTATAATCTATATATATATAGTATAGGATATATCCTATTTTTCATCTATAAGACTTCGGGTGCTAATGAAACTATTTTAGTAAAATTCAATTGTCGCAATTCTCGAGCAATCGCACCAAAAATTCGAGTTCCCTTTGGATTTCCTTCTTGATCAATGATAACCGCTGCATTGTCATCATATCGTATTATCATGCCATTATCACGTTTGAGTTCTTTACACGTGCGTACAATCACAGCTCTAATTATTTCTGATCTTTCTATAGGCATGTTGGGCACTGCTTCTTTGATTACAGCAACAATAACATCGCCAATATGAGCATATCGGTGATTACCAGTTCCTATGATTCGAATACACATTAATTCTTGAGCTCCACTGTTATCCGCTACATTCAAAAGGGTCTGAGGTTGAATCATATCATTTTTATTTTAATCTCTTATTTCAATGCAAGGGATAATGGAAAAAAGAAATATTGTCTGTCCAGAGATAAAGAAATCCGTGGTTGTTTTTTCATTCTCAATACTCCTTCTTATTTTACTTTTGTTTACCTATCCTGAAATAACAAATTGAGTTCGTATAGGCATTTTGCATGCAGCTATTTGCATAGCAGTTTTGGCTACAGTTTCTGATACTCCACTCATTTCATAAAGTATTCGACCCGGTTTAACAACAGATACCCAATATTCGGGGGATCCCTTGCCCGAACCCATACGTGTTTCTGTAGGTCTTAAAGTAACAGGTTTGTCGGGAAAGATACGTACCCATATCTTTCCACCACGACGCGCATATCGTGTCATTGCTCTTCGCCCTGCTTCTATTTGTCTAGCTGTGATCCAAGCAGGTTCAAGTGCCTGAAGAGCGTATCTGCCAAAACAAATATGATTGCCTCGGCAAGATATTCCTTTCATTCTACCTCTATGTTGTTTACGAAATCTGGTTCTTTTGGGGTTATAGTTGATGGTCATTTCTGAATTCCATCTCTACTGCAAAGCTGGACATGAGAGTTTCTTCTCATCCAGCTCCTCGCGAATGAAATGATTCAATAATATTACATATACACATGTATTTATGTATTTCATTCTAATTTCATTCTAAGAAAGAATATACTAATTTTTTTTATATTGAATTTGTTACATAGGTAGTTGTATATATAATGCTTCTTTCTTTTATCAAAATTTCTAAAGTATTTTACTTTACCTCTATTGAATCACGCCAACAGTCATCCAATAAATAAAATTGTTAAATTAAATAAAAATAAAGAAAGTTTTCGCGGGCGAATATTGACTCTTTCCTCCTTCATTTGTAGGGTCAATTCATGACCATTTAGAAGGAATCCATTTTTTCTTGGTTCATTCCGCCATCCTACCCAATGAATCATTAGGATTGATTCGTTTTCAAGAAAATCCTATGTAATCACAGGTTCCATCGTTCCCATAGCTTCTCTATTAATACTTAGGCCTGAACTCTGCAATGGAGCTCTCAACAAAATCTGTTATTTGTTTCCGAGTCAATCTCCTCAGTTTTTTTTAACCCGAAGCTCAATTCAATTATTCTCTATTTTTTATTATTTCTATTATCTATTTTTCTATCTTTGATATCTTATTATTTCTTTATCTATCTTATTACATACATAATAGACTGACTATATTATCCATATTGATTAGATTATTTAGATTATTATTTTAATTTCATTTTTTTTTTATTATATTTCTTATATTTTCTTTCTATTTTTTATTTGTATATTTTGTATTCTATTGTAATTGTATATTTTGTATTTTTATTTGATGTTGATGCTTTATAACACTGCCTTTATTTATGGGGTAATTCTTCATAAACCATACATACGGGAATCATATATCATTGAGATCTTTATTCTCTCTTTCTATCATCCTTCCTTTTTTCCACATCCCTTTTTTTCACAATTCATAATCAGATTTCTTTTTTATGAAAAGAATTTCAGTTGCTACAACTATATGATTGATTCAGTCATATAGTGACTGTTTCTTGGGATCTCGACAATACGAAGCAATAAGTTGGTTATTAGTTTTGAGTTTCTTTAGTTTTTATAGTTACTAAGTTTATAGTGGGGTCAGCCTTTTTTTTTCAATCTCAATTCTCAACTCTAAAGAAAAAATTAACGAGTCACACACTGAGCATAGCAATTATACTAAAATCTAAATTAAATTTAAATAAAGGGTAAATCAAATTTTTATTCAACCTTATATAATTATAATTGTTCGTTTTTCTTTGATTAAGAAAAAGAAGAAAAGAGTTTCTAAATTTTTTCTATCGATGAGCAGAATGGCGAGATAAAGAAAGGTCCATTATTCTTATTTTCTTATTCTTGGTTTACAAATATCCAAATTTTGATGCCTAAGACTCCATAGATAGTTCTAATTGTATGGGAACAGTGATCAATTTTAGCGCGAATTGTTTGTAAAGGAACCCTGCCTTCTCTGATCCATTCGACACGTGCAATCTCTTTTCCGTCGATACGCCCTGCAATTTGCACTTGAATTCCTTTTGTACCCGTTTGTTCAGTTAATTCAATAGCTTTTTTCATTGCCTTTCGAAATGAGACTCTATTTTTTAATTGTAAAGCTATATATTCTGCAAGAATATTAGGTTGTCCATAAGGCTTTTCAATTCTTGTGATAGCAATGTTGAGTCTCCGATTTACAGAATGAAACTCTTTTTGTACATTCATCTGTAATTCTTCGACTCCCCGTGTTCGTCCTTCTATTAATAAATTGGGAAATCCAATATAGATTATGACTTGAATCAAATCTATTCTTTTTTTAATTCCTATACGGACAATTCCTTCTAAACCCGAGGATATTTTCTTATTTTTTTTTACATAGTCCTTAATACAATTCCGTATTCTTTCATCTTCTTGTAGACCCATGGAAAAATTCTTTGGTTTTGCGAACCAAAAAGAATGATGACTTTGAGTTATTCCAAGTCTGAAACCAAGTGGATTTATTTTTTGTCCCATATTTTTCTATTATTTTTCCATCCATTTTTTTCTAAATAGGAATCTAAATTTTATATTTTTCTTTTAAAAAAATCTTTATATGACAAGTGGTTTTTTTTATCAGATAATTACGTCCTCGAGCCCGGGGTCTTAACTTTTTCACAATAGCACCTCTATTGACTTCAGCTTTACTAATAAATAAATCAGCTTCATTCAAACCCATATTATGACTAGCATTTGCTGCTGCAGAATAAACTAATTTTAAAATTGGATAAGATGCCCAATAAGGCATTAGTTCCAGTATCATGAGTGTTTCCTCATAAGAACGTCCGCGAATCTGATCAATTACTCTTCGTGCTTTGAAAACAGACATACATATATGTTGAGCTAAAACTTTTGCTTCTCTATCCGAATTTTTGTTCTTTATCATAAAAGTTCTCCCCCGCCAATGAATGATAAGTGCCTAGGTGAAGTATAGTATAAGATAAGTCAGAAAAGTATAAGTCTTATTAGTATACTAGAAAAAGAAAAGAAATATACCTATACTCTTACTATAAGATAAAGACTCTTAAGTCTAAATACTATTAAGATAAGGCTTTTCACATGAATACTTAGTAGAACGACTAACGACGAGATTTATTATCGTTTCTCGCGTGTCTCACGAAAGTGAGAGTAGGTGCGAATTCTCCCAATTTGTGACCGACCATACGATCTGTGATATAAATAGGTAAATGTTCCTTTCCATTATGAATAGCG